GCTAGCGTAGCTTAAAATAAAGCATAGCACTGAAGATGCTAAGACGGGCCCTAGAAAGCTCCGCATGCACAAAGGCTTGGTCCTGACTTTACTGTTAGCTTTAACACAACTTACACATGCAAGTATCCGCGCCCCTGTGAGGATGCCCTTAATCCCCCGCCCGGGGACGAGGAGCAGGTATCAGGCACTAATCTTTAGCCCAAAACGCCTTGCCACGCCACACCCCCATGGGAATTCAGCAGTGATAAATATTAAGCCATAAGTGAAAACTTGACTTAGTTAGTGTTAAGAGGGCCGGTAAAACTCGTGCCAGCCACCGCGGTTATACGAGAGGCCCTAGTTAATAGCCACGGCGTAAAGGGTGGTTAGGGGAGACAAAGATAAAGCCGAAGGGCCTCTTGGCCGTCATACGCTCCTGAGTGTCCGAAGCCCATAAGCGAAAGTAGCTTTAATATAGTCCACCTGACTCCACGAAAACTGAGAAACAAACTGGGATTAGATACCCCACTATGCTCAGCCGTAAACCTAGACGTTATTACACATCAACGTCCGCCCGGGTACTACGAGCGTTAGCTTGAAACCCAAAGGACTTGGCGGTGCCTTAGACCCCCCTAGAGGAGCCTGTTCTAGAACCGATAACCCCCGTTAAACCTCACCACTTCTGGCCATCCCCGCCTATATACCGCCGTCGTCAGCTTACCCTGTGAAGGACTAACAGTAAGCTAAATGGATATATTCCAAAACGTCAGGTCGAGGTGTAGCGCACGAAGTGGGAAGAAATGGGCTACATTTTCTATAGTAGAATATCCACGGATAGTACCCTGAAAAATTACTCGAAGGAGGATTTAGTAGTAAAAAGGAAAAAGAGTGTCCTTTTGAACCCGGCTCTGAGGCGCGTACACACCGCCCGTCACTCTCCCCTGTCATACAGCGATAAATGTTCATAACACCAAAGCACGGACAAGGGGAGGCAAGTCGTAACATGGTAAGTGTACCGGAAGGTGCACTTGGATCAAACCCAGGGTGTGGCTGAGACAGTTAAGCATCTCCCTTACACCGAGAAGACATCCATGCAAATTGGATCGCCCTGAGCCAGACAGCTAGCTTAACCATCAAGATTAACTCAACACCATAAATAATTTAGCATTAATTAAACCAGGAAACTAAACCATTTTTCCACCTTAGTACGGGAGACGGAAAGGGTAATTTTAAGCAATAGAGAAAGTACCGCAAGGGAAAGCTGAAAGAGTAATGAAATAATTCATATAAGCACAAAAAAGCAGAGCTTAACCCTCGTACCTTTTGCATCATGATTTAGCCAGCACCACACAAGCAAAGTGACCTTTAGTTTGAAATCCCGAAACCAAGTGAGCTACCCCGGGACAGCCTATTTGGGCGAACCCGTCTCTGTGGCAAAAGAGTGGGAAGAGCCCCGGGTAGAGGTGATAAACCTACCGAACTTGGTGATAGCTGGTTGCCTAAGAAGTGAATAGAAGTTCAGCCTCGTACCCCTTTAGCCAACCAAGAAATGTCTAAGTAAGCATATGAGAGAAATACGAGAGTTAGTTGAAGGGGGTACAGCCCCTTTAATAAAGGACACAACCTTAAATAGGAGGATAAGAGTCACATTTTATAAAACTAGTCGTCCCAGTGGGCCTAAAAGCAGCCATCTGAATAGAAAGCGTTAAAGCTCAAACGACATGCAGTTTATTATACTGTTAAATAACTCAACTCCCCTAAGAGTATTAGGCCGTTCCATGCCCCCATGGAAGAGACCATGCTAGAATGAGTAATAAGAGGGTATGACCCTCTCCTAGCACAAGTGTAAGCCAGCTCGGACAAACCACTGGAAATTAACGAACCCATAAAGAGAGGGTAATGTGTTTACTAAAGAAACCAAGAAAACAACACAACACTTATATCGTTAAACCCACACTGGAGTGCCATCAAGGAAAGACTAAAAGAAAAGGAAGGAACTCGGCAAACACAAGCCTCGCCTGTTTACCAAAAACATCGCCTCCTGCGAACCCCAATGTATAGGAGGTCCAGCCTGCCCGGTGACTACAAGTTTAACGGCCGCGGTATTTTGACCGTGCAAAGGTAGCGCAATCACTTGTCTTTTAAATGAAGACCTGTATGAATGGCTAAACGAGGGCTTAACTGTCTCCCTTTTCAGGTCAGTGAAATTGATCTACCCGTGCAGAAGCGGGTATATAAGTACAAGACGAGAAGACCCTTTGGAGCTTAAGGTACAAATTCACCTACGTTAAGCAGCTTATTAAATAAGTGAAAACCTAATAGAAATTGGAATTTTACCTTCGGTTGGGGCGACCATGGAGAACAAATAATCCTCCAAGTGGACTGGGATTAACCCTAGAACCAAGAATAACACTTCTAAGTCACAGAAATTTTGACCAAAAATGATCCGGTTATCAAGACCGATCAACGAACCAAGTTACCCTAGGGATAACAGCGCAATCCTCTCCGAGAGTCCATATCGACGAGAGGGTTTACGACCTCGATGTTGGATCAGGACATCCTAATGGTGCAGCCGCTATTAAGGGTTCGTTTGTTCAACGATTAAAGTCCTACGTGATCTGAGTTCAGACCGGAGCAATCCAGGTCAGTTTCTATCTGTAATGTCATTTTTCCTAGTACGAAAGGACCGGAAAAAAGAGGCCTATGCTGAAGGCACGCCTTGCCCCTAATTAATGAAGACAACTAAATTAAGTAAAGGGAGGACTCAAATACAGGCCAAAGTAAGGCCCCACTAAGATGGCAGAGCATGGTAATTGCAAAAGGCCTAAGCCCTTTCAGCCAGGGGTTCAAATCCTCTTCTTAGTTATGCTAAACACTCTATTAACACATCTGGTTAACCCGCTTGCATATATTGCCCCCGTCCTGCTAGCAGTGGCTTTCCTTACACTTCTTGAGCGTAAAGTTCTAGGCTATATACAGCTACGAAAAGGGCCAAATATCGTAGGACCTTATGGACTTCTTCAACCAATTGCGGATGGAGTTAAACTATTTATTAAAGAGCCTGTCCGCCCCTCTACATCATCCCCCTTTTTATTTCTAGCTGCCCCCATCCTCGCATTGACACTAGCCATGATGCTATGGGCACCCATACCTATGCCCCAACCAGTCGCGGATTTAAATTTGGGTATTTTATTTCTCCTCGCCCTATCTAGCCTAGCTGTATATTCTATTTTGGGATCAGGGTGAGCATCCAATTCAAAGTATGCACTAATTGGTGCCCTCCGAGCAGTCGCCCAAACAATTTCTTATGAGGTAAGCCTTGGGTTGATTTTATTATCCATTATTATCTTTTCGGGGGGATACACCCTGCAAATGTTTAGCATCACCCAAGAAGCCGTGTGACTCCTTGTCCCAGCCTGACCCTTAGCAGCAATGTGATATATCTCAACGCTAGCTGAGACTAATCGTGCACCCTTTGACCTAACGGAAGGGGAGTCCGAATTGGTTTCCGGCTTTAACGTCGAATATGCAGGTGGACCCTTCGCGCTCTTCTTTCTAGCTGAGTATGCTAATATCTTGTTGATGAATACCTTATCAGCCATTCTTTTCCTTGGTGCATCACACGTCCCCTCTATGCCAGAATTAACTACCATTAATTTGATAACTAAGGCCGCCCTACTTTCAGTGGTATTTCTTTGAGTTCGGGCATCTTACCCCCGGTTCCGATATGATCAGCTGATACATTTGGTTTGGAAAAATTTCCTCCCCCTGACTCTAGCTCTAGTCATCTGACATACCGCCCTCCCAATTGCACTTGCGGGACTCCCCCCGCAGCTCTAATTCTTACGGAACCGTGCCTGAATTTTAAGGACCACTTTGATAGAGTGGCTTATGGGGGTTAGAGTCCCCCCAGTTCCTAGAAAGAAGGGAATTGAACCCATCCTCAGGAGATCAAAACTCCTGGTGCTTCCTCTACACCACTTTCTATGATAAGGTCAGCTAATAAAGCTTTCGGGCCCATACCCCGAACATGACGGTTAAAATCCCTCCCCTATCAATGAATCCCTATGTACTCACCATCCTTTTGTCTAGCTTAGGATTAGGAACCACACTAACCTTTGCCAGCTCGCACTGATTACTGGCCTGAATGGGCCTTGAAGTTAATACTTTGGCGATTATTCCCCTAATAACCCAACAACACCACCCGCGGGCGGTTGAAGCAGCCACAAAATATTTTTTAACTCAGGCGACCGCCGCAGCAATGATTTTGTTTGCCGCCACCACCAATGCCTGGCTGGTGGGTGAATGAAGTATTAATGACATATCACACCCAATTGCCTCTTCAATAACCATTGCCGCCCTAGCACTAAAGATTGGACTTGCACCCATACACTTTTGGCTGCCAGAGGTGCTTCAGGGCCTTGACTTGATCACCGGATTGATCTTATCTACCTGGCAAAAGCTGGCCCCCTTGGCATTAATTATTCAGGTGGCCCCCACCGTTAACCCGGGCATGCTCACATTGTTGGGGCTCCTCTCCACCCTAATTGGCGGATGAGGGGGCCTTAATCAAACTCAGGTCCGAAAGATCTTGGCCTACTCCTCTATTGCTCACATGGGGTGAATAATTATTATTTCGCAATATGCCCCCCATCTGACACTCCTTGCCCTTGGCATGTATGTGTTTATGACATCCACCGCCTTTCTCTCGCTAAAAATGGTGTCAGCCACAAATATTAGTACCATCACGACCATATGATCGAAGGCCCCAGTCTTGGTCTCGACCACAGCCTTGGCCCTCCTCTCCCTGGGCGGGCTACCCCCGCTCACCGGGTTTATGGCCAAGTGATTAATTTTACAAGAAATGGCAAAGCAGCAAGTTCCGCTTACAGCAACAATTATGGCCTTAGCAGCCCTAATTAGTCTTTATTTTTATCTCCGGTTGTGTTATGCTATGACCCTTACCATTTCTCCCAACACGACTAACGCTACAGCACCATGACGAACTCGAACAACTCAGTCCACGATTGCTCTTGCCTTATTTACAGTTGTTACATTGGGGTTGTTGCCAATTACCCCCGCAATTGTCGCGCTCGTTATCTAGGGACTTAGGATAATTTAGACCAAGAGCCTTCAAAGCTCTAAGTAGGAGTTAAAATCTTCTAGTCCCTGATTAAGGCCTGCGGGACTTTATCCCACATCTTCTGAATGCAACTCAGACACTTTAATTAAGCTAAGGCCTTTCTAGATGAGAAGGCCTCGATCCTACAAATTCTTAGTTAACAGCTAAGCGCCCAAACCAGCGGGCATTCATCTATCTTTCCCGCCGTTAGCCGGGTAAGGCGGGAAAGCCCCGGCAGACGTCAATCTGCGTCTTTGGATTTGCAATCCAACGTGTACTCCACTACGGGGCTTGATAGGAAAAGGACTTAAACCTCTATCTACGGGGCTACAACCCGCCGCCTAACTTCGGCCATCCTACCTGTGGCAATCACGCGCTGATTCTTCTCTACCAACCACAAAGATATTGGCACCCTCTACCTAGTATTTGGTGCCTGGGCCGGGATAGTTGGAACTGCCCTAAGCCTATTAATTCGAGCTGAACTAAGCCAGCCGGGGTCCCTCCTCGGCGATGATCAAATTTACAACGTTATTGTTACCGCACACGCCTTTGTTATAATTTTCTTTATAGTAATACCCATCCTTATTGGAGGCTTTGGTAACTGACTTGTCCCACTAATAATTGGGGCCCCCGATATAGCATTCCCACGAATAAATAATATAAGCTTCTGACTCCTGCCACCTTCCTTCCTCCTATTATTAGCCTCCTCCGGTGTTGAAGCTGGGGCCGGTACAGGATGAACGGTTTATCCACCACTTTCGGGCAACCTAGCCCATGCAGGTGCATCCGTTGACCTAACCATCTTCTCTCTTCACTTAGCAGGTGTGTCGTCCATCTTAGGGGCAATTAACTTTATTACAACAACAATTAATATAAAACCCCCAGCCATCTCCCAATATCAAACCCCTTTATTTGTATGGGCCGTGTTAGTAACTGCTGTTCTACTCCTCCTATCTTTACCAGTTCTGGCTGCCGGAATTACAATGCTTTTAACAGACCGGAATCTTAATACCACATTCTTTGACCCTGCAGGGGGAGGGGATCCAATTCTTTACCAACATTTATTCTGGTTTTTTGGGCATCCAGAAGTATATATTTTAATTTTACCAGGGTTTGGAATTATTTCTCATGTTGTAGCCTATTATTCAGGTAAAAAAGAACCCTTCGGATATATAGGAATAGTATGAGCCATGATGGCCATTGGCCTGCTGGGGTTTATTGTCTGAGCCCACCACATATTTACAGTTGGTATGGACGTAGACACCCGTGCATATTTTACGTCTGCGACAATAATTATTGCTATTCCAACAGGGGTCAAAGTTTTTAGCTGACTAGCCACCCTCCATGGAGGCTCTATTAAGTGAGAAACACCAATGTTATGGGCTCTTGGGTTTATCTTCCTCTTCACAGTAGGGGGCCTAACAGGAATTGTGCTAGCCAATTCATCATTAGATATTGTTTTACACGACACATACTACGTAGTAGCACATTTCCATTATGTTTTATCAATAGGTGCCGTATTTGCTATCATGGCGGCTTTCGTTCATTGATTTCCCCTATTTACAGGATATACCCTCCATAGCACGTGAACTAAAATTCACTTTGGGGTAATATTTATTGGCGTAAACCTTACATTCTTCCCACAACATTTCCTAGGCCTTGCAGGGATGCCACGACGATATTCGGACTACCCTGATGCCTATACACTTTGAAATACAGTATCATCTATCGGGTCCTTAATTTCCCTGGTAGCAGTAATTATGTTCCTCTTCATTCTGTGGGAAGCCTTCGCTGCTAAGCGAGAAGTCTCATCCGTAGAACTAACCGCAACAAATGTTGAATGACTTCATGGGTGCCCTCCCCCTTACCACACCTTTGAAGAGCCCGCATTTGTTCAAGTTCAATCAAATTAACGAGGAAGGGAGGAATTGAACCCCCATATACTGGTTTCAAGCCAGTCACATAGCCACTCTGTCACTTCCTTCTAAGACATTAGTAAACTTGCAAATTACATCACCTTGTCAAGGTGAAATCGTAGGTTAAATTCCTGCATGTCTTAAGCCTTAGGCTTAATGGCACATCCCACACAATTAGGATTCCAAGACGCGGCATCACCCGTTATAGAAGAACTTCTTCACTTCCATGATCACGCTCTAATAATTGTCTTTCTAATTAGTACCTTGGTACTTTATATTATTGTTGCAATAGTGTCAACAAAGCTCACAAACAAATATATTTTAGACTCCCAAGAAATTGAGATCGTATGAACCGTACTACCTGCCGTGATTCTTGTCTTAATTGCTCTCCCCTCCCTACGAATTCTTTATCTTATAGATGAAATCAATGACCCCCACCTAACAATTAAAGCTATAGGACATCAGTGATATTGAAGCTACGAATACACTGACTACGAAAACCTAGGTTTTGACTCATATATAATCCCAACCCAAGACCTCAATCCAGGTCAGTTTCGACTTCTTGAGGCAGACCACCGGATGGTTGTACCCATAGAGTCACCAATTCGGGTACTTGTATCAGCCGAGGATGTACTACATTCCTGAGCCGTCCCATCCCTTGGAGTAAAAATAGACGCGGTTCCAGGCCGTCTTAACCAAACAGCCTTTATTGCCTCCCGACCAGGGGTGTTTTATGGACAATGCTCTGAAATCTGCGGGGCAAACCACAGCTTCATGCCTATTGTAGTTGAAGCAGTTCCACTTGAACACTTCGAGAACTGATCCTCACTAATACTAGAAGACGCCTCACTAGGAAGCTAAATCTGGGCCTCAGCATTGGCCTTTTAAGCCAAAGAATGGTGCCTCCCAACCACCTCTAGTGAAATGCCTCAATTAAACCCTGCCCCTTGATTCGCAATTTTAGTATTTTCATGACTGGTATTTCTTACCATTATCCCCACCAAAGTGATAAGTCACACATCCCCCAATGAGCCAGCACATATTGACTCTGAGGAACACAAAACTGAACCCTGAGACTGACCATGGCAATAAGCTTTTTTGATCAATTTGCAAGCTCGTCGTATTTAGGTATTCCTTTGATTGCCATTGCGATTGCCCTCCCATGAGTATTATACCCCACTTCCACCTCTCGATGAGTAAATAACCGCCTTATCACAATTCAGGGATGATTTGTAAATCAATTTACTAGTCAACTTATAATACCATTAAATTTAGGGGGCCATAAATGAGCACTCCTTATGGCTTCATTAATAATCTTTTTAATCACCATTAATATGCTTGGGCTTTTACCATACACTTTTACCCCTACAACACAATTGTCTTTAAATATAGGATTTGCCGTACCATTGTGGCTCGCCACAGTTATTATTGGCATGCGCAATCAGCCAACAGTGGCCTTAGGACATCTATTACCAGAGGGCACTCCCATCCCCTTAATTCCTGTACTTATTATTATTGAAACAATTAGCCTTTTTATTCGACCCCTAGCCCTCGGCGTCCGGCTAACAGCCAACCTAACCGCAGGTCATCTTCTGATTCAACTGATTGCCACCGCCGTATTTGTTCTTCTCCCAATAATGCCTACGGTGGCAATTCTTACGGCTGCCGTCCTGTTCCTACTTACATTGTTGGAGGTTGCAGTCGCAATAATTCAAGCTTACGTGTTTGTGCTTCTTCTTAGCCTATATCTCCAAGAGAACGTTTAATGGCCCACCAAGCACACGCATTTCATATGGTTGATCCAAGCCCATGACCCCTAACCGGCGCAATCGGAGCATTACTAATAACATCCGGCTTAGCAATCTGGTTTCACTTCCACTCCACCACACTTATAACCCTTGGACTAATACTTCTACTTCTTACAATATATCAGTGATGGCGAGATATTATCCGAGAGGGAACATTTCAAGGTCACCACACACCCCCCGTACAAAAAGGATTGCGATATGGTATAATTCTATTCATTACATCTGAAGTATTCTTTTTTCTAGGATTTTTCTGGGCTTTTTATCATTCCAGTTTGGCACCTACCCCAGAACTAGGGGGCTGCTGACCACCCACAGGTCTTATTACCCTAGACCCATTTGAAGTTCCACTGCTAAATACAGCCGTCCTCTTGGCATCCGGAGTCACAGTAACATGAGCCCACCACAGCTTAATAGAAGGTGACCGTAAGCAAGCCATCCAATCCCTAACATTAACAATTTTACTGGGATTTTACTTCACCGTCTTGCAAGCCATGGAGTATTATGAGGCACCTTTTACAATTGCAGATGGCGTTTACGGCTCAACATTCTTTGTAGCTACGGGATTCCATGGATTGCATGTTATTATTGGCTCTTCATTTTTGGCTGTCTGCCTGCTTCGCCAAGTCCAATACCACTTTACATCCGAACATCACTTCGGCTTTGAGGCCGCCGCCTGATACTGACACTTTGTAGATGTAGTATGATTATTCCTCTACGTATCAATTTACTGATGAGGCTCATATCTTTCTAGTATTTAATGCTAGTACGAGTGACTTCCAATCACCCAGTCTTGGTTGAACCCCAAGGAAAGATAATGAATTTAGTTATTACAGTTTTAGTTATTACAATAGCCCTCTCTCTTGTATTAGCAACTGTATCTTTCTGATTACCTCAGATAAATCCAGATGCAGAGAAGCTCTCACCATATGAGTGCGGCTTCGACCCCCTCGGCTCAGCTCGGCTCCCGTTCTCTTTACGATTTTTTCTAATTGCCATTTTATTCCTATTATTTGACTTAGAAATTGCGCTTCTTCTTCCACTACCCTGAGGAGATCAACTTCACGACCCCACTAACACCTTTTTTTGGGCCACAGCAGTCTTAATTTTACTTACCCTAGGACTGATTTATGAATGAACTCAAGGAGGCCTAGAATGGGCAGAATAGAGGATTAGTCCAATATAAGACCTCTGATTTCGGCTCAGAAAATTATGGTTTAACTCCATGACCCTCTTATGACACCCGTACACTTCAGCTTTACCTCAGCTTTTATATTAGGCCTGATAGGTCTAGCATTCCATCGTACTCATCTACTCTCTGCACTCCTTTGTTTAGAGGGGATAATACTATCCTTATTTATTGCACTGGCCCTGTGAGCTATACAATTCGAGTCAACCGTGTTTTCTGCAGCCCCTATGCTATTATTAGCCTTCTCGGCCTGCGAAGCCAGTGCGGGCCTGGCTCTCTTAGTTGCTACAGCCCGTACCCACGGAACTGACCGCCTACAAAACCTCAATTTACTACAATGCTAAAAGTATTAGTCCCAACACTTATGCTATTTCCAACAATTTGATTATCATCAACCAAATGATTATGACCTACAGCAACTGCCCAAAGCCTATTGATTGCCTTTATTAGCCTTACCTGGCTAAAGTGAACATCAGAAACTGGGTGGTCAACCTCCAACATATACTTAGCCACGGACCCGTTATCCACCCCTCTTTTAGTCCTTACATGCTGGCTCCTTCCATTAATAATTCTAGCCAGCCAAAATCACATTTACTCAGAGCCAATTAATCGTCAGCGTCTATATATTACCCTTTTGGCCTCCCTACAAACTTTCCTTATTATAGCATTTGGGGCCACAGAAGTCATTATATTCTATATTATATTTGAAGCCACCCTCATCCCCACGCTTATTATTATTACCCGTTGAGGAAACCAAACTGAGCGTTTGAATGCCGGAACCTATTTCTTGTTTTACACTTTAGCGGGCTCGTTACCACTTTTAGTTGCCCTGCTTCTACTTCAACAGACAACGGGGACGCTATCCATACTTATTTTACAATATTCTCAGCCACTTACACTCAACTCCTGAGGTCATAGCATCTGATGGGCTGGGTGTTTGATTGCATTTTTAGTAAAGATACCACTTTATGGTGTACACCTTTGGTTACCGAAAGCCCACGTTGAAGCCCCAGTGGCAGGCTCTATGGTTTTAGCAGCAGTTCTACTTAAATTAGGAGGCTATGGTATAATACGAATAATAATTATGTTGGACCCACTCTCAAAAGAACTTGCCTACCCCTTCATTATTTTAGCCCTGTGAGGCATTTTAATGACTGGCTCGATTTGTTTACGACAAACAGACCTGAAGTCACTCATTGCCTACTCCTCGGTAAGTCATATGGGTTTAGTAGCAGGGGGCATCCTTATCCAAACCCCTTGGGGGTTTACCGGCGCAATCATTTTAATAATTGCCCATGGCTTAGTATCTTCCGCACTGTTTTGCCTTGCTAATACTGCATATGAACGGACTCATAGCCGAACTATGCTACTAGCCCGAGGCCTCCAAATAATTTTCCCATTAACTGCGGTTTGATGATTTGTTGCCAACTTAGCAAATCTAGCATTACCACCTCTGCCCAATCTTATGGGAGAAGTCATGATTATTACTACACTATTTAGCTGATCCCCCTGAACTATTGTATTAACAGGCCTAGGAACATTAATTACGGCGGCTTACTCCTTGTACTTATTCCTTATAACTCAACGGGGCCCAGCACCAAATCATATTAAAGGACTTTCACCATTCCACACCCGAGAACATTTGTTAATAGTGCTCCACCTTCTTCCCGTTGTTCTATTAGTAGCAAAACCAGAACTCATGTGGGGCTGATGCCACTAGTAAGTATAGTTTAATTTAAAATATTAGATTGTGATTCTAAGGATAGGGGTTAAAATCCCCTTACTCACCGAGGAGGGCCAAAGGCAGTAAGTACTGCTAATACTTATAACCATGGTTAAATTCCATGGCCTCCTTACGCTTCTGAAGGATAACAGCTCATCCGTTGGTCTTAGGAACCAAAAACTCTTGGTGCAAATCCAAGTGGAAGCTATGCACCCAACAACCCTAATCTTATCATCCTCACTAATTTTAGTTATTACAATTCTTATTTACCCCCTTTTGACAACGCTGGACCCTTCCCATAAAGACTCTAAATGGGCCACAACCCATGTTAAAACTGCCGTCAGCACTTCATTTTTCGTTAGCCTTTTACCACTTATTTTGTTTCTAGACCAGGGAGCTGAAACTATCGTTACTAACTGGCACTGAATAAATACGGCCGTTTTTGACATCAACATCAGTTTTAAATTTGACCACTATTCACTAATTTTTACCCCTATTGCCCTTTATGTAACTTGGTCTATCCTTGAGTTTGCATCCTGGTACATACACTCGGACCCTAACATGAACCGGTTCTTCAAGTACTTGCTTCTTTTTTTGGTGGCTATAATTATTCTCGTAACTGCTAATAACCTTTTTCAACTTTTTATTGGCTGAGAAGGAGTTGGTATTATATCATTTTTATTGATTGGCTGATGATATGGCCGGGCCGATGCAAACACAGCAGCCCTCCAGGCAGTTTTGTATAACCGTGTCGGAGATATCGGGCTTATTATAAGCATGGCCTGAATTGCAATTAACTTAAACTCATGGGAGATTCAGCAGATCTTTTTTTTGTCAAAAACCTTTGATATAACACTTCCCCTTATTGGATTAATTTTAGCAGCGACTGGTAAATCAGCCCAGTTTGGCCTGCACCCATGGCTGCCCTCTGCCATGGAGGGCCCTACACCAGTGTCTGCCCTACTTCACTCCAGCACTATAGTTGTTGCCGGTATCTTCTTACTTATCCGACTTCATCCTATTATAGAGAATAATAATTTAGCACTAACAACCTGTCTTTGCTTAGGAGCACTGACTACTGTATTTACAGCCGCCTGCGCCCTGACACAGAATGACATCAAAAAAATTGTAGCATTTTCAACATCAAGTCAGTTAGGTCTTATAATGGTTACCATTGGCCTTAATCAGCCACAATTAGCGTTCCTACACATCTGCACTCACGCGTTCTTTAAAGCTATATTATTTTTGTGTTCAGGGTCCATCATTCACAGTCTCAATGATGAGCAGGATATCCGAAAAATGGGGGGCCTACATGCCCTATTACCCTTCACCTCAACCTGCCTAACCATCGGCAGCCTGGCCCTAACCGGAACCCCTTTTCTAGCAGGCTTTTTTTCAAAGGATGCCATTATTGAAGCACTAAATACCTCTTACCTAAACGCCTGAGCCCTAACCCTAACCCTTATTGCCACGTCCTTCACAGCTGTTTACAGCTTCCGAGTAGTCTTCTTCGTTACCATGGGCACCCCTCGATTCCTCGCATTATCTCCTATTAATGAAAATAACTTATCAGTGATTAACCCCATTAAACGACTCGCCTGAGGTAGTATTGTTGCAGGTCTTATTATTACATCAAATTTTTTGGTCTCAAAGGCTCCAATCATAACCATACCTCTCGCCTTAAAGGTGGCTGCCCTTGCAGTCACGATTACCGGGCTATTAACAGCAATTGAGTTGGCCGGGTTAACCAGTAAGCAGTTTAAGACGAACCCCATAACCCCCTCCCACCACTTCTCTAACATGCTTGGCTACTTCCCAGCAATCATTCATCGACTGGTTCCAAAGCTGAATCTAGTCTTAGGACAATCCATTGCGACGCAGTTAGTAGACCAAACCTGATTTGAAACTGTGGGGCCGAAGGGGCTGTCTTATGCACAGGTCAAGATGGCCAAAACTATTAGTGATACTCAACGCGGCATAATTAAAACCTACTTAACCATTTTTTTGTTATCAATAACCCTCGCTGTTCTGTTAACAGCTATCTAGACTGCACGAAGAGCGCCCCGGCCTAACCCCCGGGTCAGCTCTAACACCACAAATAAGGTTAGTAGCAGTACTCATGCACTAATAATTAATAGACCACCTCCGGATGAGTATATTATAGCTACTCCACTAATATCCCCTCGAAGTATTGAGAACTCCTTTAAACCATCGATGACTACTCAGGACCCCTCATACCAGTTTTCCCAAAGTAGGCCGACCACTACTCCAACTCCGAGTAAGTAAATTAAGACATACCCAATTACAGAACGATCCCCCCACGCCTCAGGGAATGGCTCAGCGGCTAAAGCCGCCGAATAGGCGAATACTACAAGCATCCCGCCTAAGTAAATTAGGAACAGGACTAGGGATAAGAAGGATCCTCCATGGCCAGTGAGCACCCCACACCCGACCCCCGCCGCCACTACTAAACCAAAGGCAGCAAAATAAGGAGCAGGATTAGAGGCCACAGCAACTAGCCCTACAATTAAAGCAATTAACAGTATTGATACAAGATAAGTCATAATTTTTACTTGGATTTTAACCAAGACCAGTGACTTGAAGAACCACCGTTGTTATTCAACTATAAAAACCCTAATGGCAAGCCTACGGAAAACCCACCCTCTTATCAAAATCGCCAACCACGCACTAGTTGACTTACCAGCCCCCTCGAATATTTCAGTATGATGAAACTTTGGGTCGCTTCTAGGCTTATGCCTAGCCACACAAATCCTTACAGGATTATTTCTAGCCATACATTACACATCTGACATCTCCACCGCCTTTTCGTCAGTCGCACATATCTGCCGTGATGTTAACTACGGCTGACTAATTCGGAACATGCACGCCAACGGAGCATCATTCTTCTTTATTTGCCTATATATACATATTGCCCGTGGACTATACTACGGATCCTACTTATACAAAGAGACCTGAAACATCGGAGTCGTTCTTTTCCTGCTGGTAATAATAACAGCCTTCGTGGGCTACGTCCTACCCTGAGGACAAATGTCATTTTGAGGCGCCACAGTAATTACCAATTTATTATCAGCAGTACCCTATGTGGGTGATGTCCTAGTGCAATGAATTTGAGGCGGGTTCTCAGTAGACAACGCCACCTTAACGCGGTTCTTCGCATTTCACTTCCTGTTCCCATTCGTGATTGCTGCAGCCATTGTTCTCCACCTACTATTTCTTCATGAAACAGGCTCAAATAACCCAACAGGCCTAAACTCAAACGCGGACAAGATTACATTTCACCCTTACTTTTCTTATAAAGACCTCCTTGGGTTTGTAGTCATACTTTTAGCCCTCACATCTTTGGCACTATTTTCTCCAAATCTACTGGGAGACTCAGAAAACTTCATCCCAGCCAACCCACTAGTCACCCCTCCACATATTAAGCCCGAGTGATATTTCCTCTTTGCCTATGCTATCCTCCGATCAATCCCAAATAAACTGGGCGGGGTCTTGGCCCTTCTATTTTCTATCCTCATCCTAATGGTGGTCCCAATTCTCCACACGTCTAAGCAACGCGGCCTAACCTTCCGACCCTTCACCCAAATTCTCTTTTGAACGCTAGTCGCGGACATGGCCATCCTGACGTGAATCGGGGGTATACCAGTAGAACACCCGTTTATTATTATTGGACAAATTGCATCTGTCCTATACTTTGCACTATTCTTGATCCTAATGCCACTGGCGGGTTGGCTGGAGAATAAAGCAATGGAATGAGCTTGCCCTAGTAGCTTAGCTTAAAGCATCGGTCTTGTAATCCGAAGATCGGAGGTTAAAATCCTCCCTAGTGCCAGAAAAAAGAGATTTTAACTCTCACCCCTGGCTCCCAAAGCCAGAATTCTAAATTAAACTATTTTCTGCCCTGTATGGTGTAGTACATACTATGCATGATATTACATTAATGCTTATGTACATTAATGTATTATCACCATAAAATTATTTTAAACATAAAGCAAGTACTAAAATGTAGGTATACATAAAGCATTGGCTTGTGAATCAACAATCGAATTCATCGCAACCGTGTAAATTACTGATTCCTCTAACTGTCGTATCTCACAAACTAATCGTGAAGTGCCACAACATACGTTCCTCCTCCAATCCTTAATGTAGTAAGAAATCACCAACCAGCTTGTATAATTGCATAATAATCCATGATAGAACCAGGGACACTACTGAAAATAAGGTATATTATTAACTATTCCTTGTATCCTTACTCACTTTCACGAACATGGCATGTAAATCCCACCCTAGAGATCTATACTTGCATCCGGTAACTTCAGTAGTTCATATGTTCAATAACCCCACATGCTTCGCGTTCTTTTATAGGCATAGGTACTTTTTACGTCTGCCTTTCACAGACATCCCAAAGTGCATCCTAAAGATACTGAATTAAGGTAGAACATTTTTCTTGATTGTGAGAATAATAATGAATGATATTATACATAATTTAAGAATTACATACGTTTATCTCAAGTGCATAATACATCCTTATCTACTTCAGACTCATACTATATGCCCCCTTTTGGTTTCCGCGCGTTAAACCCCCCTACCCCCTACGCTCAGTAAATCCTGTTATTCTTGTCAAACCCCTAAACCAAGTAAAGCTCGACTAAGCGCATCAGGGCTAACGAATTTTGATAATGTTAACCCATGTCATCACGTGTTATATATAACATATGAATAAATAACATCGCATTTTTATGCGCAAAACTGACCTAAAAATGACGACTAAAAATTAATCATTAAACCTCAGTACTAATATTTCTAATGAAAAATAA